TTGTTTGATGTTAGGAAAAAAGATTAAGAAAGCTTTTATTTAACATTTGAGAAAATTTTATTTAACATTTAAGAAATTTTTTATTACTTAAAGTTCTAAAACAAATTTAATATTTTTTTCTAAAAAAAGGGTTTGATTGGGGTGTATTAAATGATAATTTTAAAAGACTAGAGTTATGTTATTTTTTGATAAAAAAAAACAATTAATTTCTCAGGCTTATTGTTTTAGAAATTTAAAACCTTTATATTAAAATAGAATAAAAAATTTTTTTCTCTAGTTAGAAGCATCCAGCATCTACTTGTTAAATAAAAAAGAACCCACCCCCCAAAAAAAGGGGGGTAGGGGGGTAAGCCAAAAGAAAATTAAAAAAAGGGGGGGGGAAATATATATATATTATGCTCTTGATATAAATTATGCTAAAACTAATAACATGTCTTTGAAACGTTAATGTTCAATGGACTAGCAAGAAAAAATGTACAGCCTTGTTAATGTTTACCGTGTGCACTCTGAAATGCCTAGTGAAAGGAAGCCAAAAAAAAGACACCCCTTGCCCGCTGGAAGTAACGCCCGGCATGTTGGGTAACGAATTAAATGTATTAACACCATTAACTTATGCAAGGCAATCCATTATTAGGGTTATTAACATTAAGTGAACCTGAAATAGGAACCAAATGCCAGGAATAATTCATTAGTGAAACCCCCACAATTACTGTCCCTGACCATCAATAATAGGTGACATTAAGAGATCAACTGATGGTCGGTTCTTACTGCGCATTACGGTTATGTTCGTTAGTATGTGGTTACTTGGTGTAACAGTCCTTATTCTATTTATGTGGGGTCTTAAGTAATGGTTTTAACCCATTAAAGTAAAAGAAGTTATGTACCGAGATACTAAAATGTAAATGTACTCATTCAGAGCATGATGATCAAGGTAGTATGTTTTAGTACATTAATATTAATTATTTAAACCATAATTAATGTGTAAATACATAAAATGGTGTAAATACATAGAAATTGAAATTTTGCTATTGTTAAAATCAAAGAATAGTTAAATTTAGAATGCTAGCTTTGGGAGTTAGTGGTGGGGGTTTAAATCCCCCTTCTTTGAGCATAAGGAAGGATTTTAACCTTCGCATCCGGCTTACAAGACCGACGCTCTGACATTTGAGCTACTAGTGCATCGTCATTCAAGTATTTTATTTTCTAGGAGTCCTGCTAGGGGGGAAAGGAAGAGAAACAAGGAGAAGTAGAGGAAGGAAGCGACTTGACCAATAATAATAAAAGGATGTTCTACTGGCATTCCACCAATTCAAGTTAACACTAGGACATCAGCAATTAATACTCAGAAGAGAAACTGGGTTAATGGGCGGAAAGTTAGCCCTCGTTGTTTTGAAGTATGAAGGATTGGTACTAATATCAATACCAGAATTGAGAAGAGAAGGGCGAGAACTCCCCCTAGCTTATTAGGAATTGAACGGAGGATTGCATAGGCAAACAGGAAATATCATTCTGGTTTAATATGGGGCGGGGTAACGAGGGGGTTGGCAGGGGTAAAGTTCTCTGGGTCCCCTAAGAGGTTGGGGGAAAACAATGCTAAAGAGATGAGAGCAATTAGAAGGGCAGCAAAACCTAGAAGGTCTTTGTATGAGAAGTATGGGTGGAAAGAAATTTTGTCTGCGTCAGAGCTTAATCCTGTGGGGTTATTAGAGCCTGATTCGTGAAGAAAAATTAGATGGACTATGGTTGCGGCTGCAATAACAAAAGGGAATAAGAAATGGAAAGTAAAGAATCGGGTGAGAGTGGCGTTATCGATGGAGAACCCCCCTCAGATTCATTGTACTAAAGCGTCTCCGACATAGGGGAAGGCAGATAAAAGATTTGTAATAACGGTTGCACCTCAAAAGGACATTTGTCCCCAGGGGAGAACATAGCCTACAAAAGCTGTTATCATAACTAGTAAGAGAAGGACAACACCGACGTTTCATGTTTCTTTATAAAGGTAAGAACCATAATACAGGCCTCGTCCGATGTGGAGATAAATACAGATAAAGAAGAAGGAGGCACCGTTAGCGTGCATGTTTCGAATTAGTCAGCCATAATTTACATCCCGGCAAATGTGGGTGACGGATGAAAATGCTGTGGTGATATCAGATGTATAATGTATAGCAAGGAATAGTCCTGTTAGTAATTGTGTTACGAGACATAGGCCAAGAAGTGAGCCAAAATTTCATCAGGCTGAAATGTTTGCAGGGGCAGGTATATCAACTAGTGCATCGTTTGCAATTTTAAAAAGGGAGTGAGATTTTCGTAGCTGGGTCATTAAGGTTTTTATGGTTGAATACAACGGTGGTCTTTCAATTCACAGGTCCTAGTTAAAATCTGGGTAAAAACAGTGTATTATACAATGTATATTCTTTTCGTAGGGGTGTTGGTAGGGGCTGCATCAGTTGCTGCGAATCCATCCCCGTATTATGCGGCTTTTGGATTAGTAGTAATGGCAGTATCAGGTTGCGGGGTAGTTGGGCTTTTAGGGGGGACGTTATTATCTCTAGTTTTAGTGTTAATTTATTTGGGGGGGATGTTGGTAGTATTTGCTTATTCTGCAGCTATAGCTGCTGAACCCTATCCTGAGGCATGACTAAGTTTACCTGTATTTTTATCAATACTGGTGTATATACTAGGGGCGGCGGGGGCAGGAGTAATTCTTATATCTGGGTGAATGGGAGGAGGTTTAGTGTTAGAGGGAGAAGCCGGAGGGCTGGGATTAGAGTACGGTAATATTGCAGGAGTCTCTTTTCTTTATTCTACGGGAGGAGGCCTGCTGCTGGCAGCAGGATGAGGGCTACTTTTAACATTATTTGCAGTTTTGGAGTTAGTACGGGGGCTAAGTCGAGGTGCAATTCGTATTAAATAGCGATGATGAGAAGGGTAGCGATAGATAAAGTTAAGAAGAGGGTAAGAAGGTATACTTTGATGTTTCCTTGTTGAATGTTACTTACTACTTGAGCACCCGGTTTATTTAAGGCAATTGTTGTCTTAGGGCCTGTTTTTTCAAATCAAATTAAATCAATTATTTGGGTGGCAACGTGTTGACCTAAGATAAGAGTAATTTTAGGGGCCAGTCGATGAATCAGGGAAGGATAAAACCCGAATATGTTAGAGAATAGGTAGGGTGTTCGTTTAGGGATAGGTGAGAGTTGTTTGTTAGTGAACAAAGCCAGGTCGAGGGCAATTAAAAGGCCGAGGATAGTTACTAATAATGCGGATAGTTTCAGGACTATAGGCATAGATATAACTGGTGTTTTGATTGGGGTTAAATTAGAGGTAATGAGGAGGCCTGCGATGATACTTCCTCAGGCTAGCCGTTTAATAGGCTTTAGTACAAGTTGGTTGTTTTCGTTAATAGGGGAAAGAACGTTAAATCGTGGATTTCCTATACAGACGAAATAAACAACCCGTAAGCTATAGGCTGCGGTGAGTGAAGTGGCTAATAAAGTCAGTGTTAGGGCTCAGGCGTTAAGGTAGGATGTGTTAAGGGCTTCAATAATGGCATCTTTAGAAAAAAATCCTGCTAGAAAGGGTGTACCTGTTAGAGCTAAACTTCCAATGGTAAGGGCGGAGGTTGTTACGGGGGTAATATTTTGCATACCTCCTATTTTACGGATGTCTTGTTCATCATTTAGACAATGGATAATTGAGCCAGAGCAAAGGAAAAGTATGGCTTTAAAAAAAGCGTGTGTACAGATGTGAAGAAATGCTAGTTGGGGTTGGTTTAAGCCGATGGTAACTATTATTAACCCCAATTGGCTTGAGGTGGAGAATGCGACAATTTTTTTAATGTCATTTTGGGTAATTGCAGAGATTGCTGTAAATAATGTAGTTAAAGCTCCGAGGCAGAGGCAGGTAGTTTGGGCGGAAGCATTAAGATCTAGAAGAGGACTCATGCGAATAAGGAGAAACACCCCCGCTACGACTATAGTACTTGAATGTAGTAGGGCAGATACTGGAGTGGGGCCTTCTATTGCTGCTGGGAGTCAAGGGTGGAGGCCGAACTGAGCAGATTTACCGGTAGCAGCCAAAATTACCCCGATTAGAGGTAAAGTAAGGTCTTTATCTTTAGAAAGAAGGAAAATTTGTTGAAGATCCCATGAGTCTAAGGTAGTGGCTAATCAGGCTATAGCAAGGATTAAGCCAATGTCACCTACTCGGTTGTAAAGTACGGCCTGAAGGGCCGCAGTGTTTGCATCTGATCGTCCGTATCATCAGCCGATAAGAAGAAAAGATATAATTCCTACCCCCTCCCAGCCGATAAAAAGTTGAAATATGTTGTTGGCTGATACTAGAATAAGTATAGCAATAAGAAATATTAGGAGATATTTAAAAAAGCGGCAGATGTTGGGGTCAGAGTGTATGTATCAGTAAGCAAACTGTAAAATAGACCATGTTACGTAAAGCGCAATAGGAATAAATACGACCGAGTAAATGTCAAAATTAAAGCTTACCGAAATGGGAAAATTAAGTAAGGGAAACCAAGATCAGGTGGTAGTTATAATCTGAGCACCTTCATTTAAAAAAAGGGAAAGGGGGATTAAGCTAATAAAAAAGGCTAGTTTAACAGATGTTATTACTTTTTCTAAAGGTCAAGGGGAGTGTTTAGGGGAGGGGGACAAAGTGGAGATAACAGGAAGGGTGAGGACAGTGAAAATTCCCAGTATAGAGGATGTTATTATTAGTGCAGAAAGTTGCATAGTTTCTGCTTGGATTTGCACCAAGAATCTTTGGTTCCTAAGACCAATGAATAGCTGTTATTCTTCAGAAGCGTGAGGGAGCCTTAGAGTTCAACTAAGGGAAAATGAAGATTAGCAGTCCTCATGGCTAGCGAGCCTCTCTCGGTGGATGAGAGGATTCTAACCTCTGTTTTTGGAGTCACAACCCAACATTTTATTTAAATTACATCTACATGAGATTCAACCGAGAATTAGCTCAGGCTTAGAGATTAGAAGAACAAGAGGAATTAGGTGAAGCGTTACAGTTAGATGTTCGCGTGAGTGAGTAGGTGGTAGGTTAGTGATGTGATGGGGAAGGGGGCCTCGTTGAGTTATTAAAAATATATATAAGGAATAGCCGGCGGTGATTAGGGTGGCAGGGCCCGTGAGGAGAAGTGTTCATCAAGATCAGCCAAAGGTTGCTGTGATAATTATTAATTCTCCTATCAGGTTGGGGGAAGGGGGAAGAGCAAGATTTGCTAAAGATATAAGAAATCACCATGTTGATAACAAGGGAAAAATCACTTGAAGGCCTCGGGAGAGAATAATTGATCGGCTGTGTGTACGTTCATAATTTATGTTTGCCAAGCAGAAAAGGGCTGATGAGGTGAGGCCATGGGCAATTATTAAGACAATTGAACCAGCTAACCCTCAAGGAGTTTGAATAAGAATACCTGCTGCTACAAGTCCTATGTGACTAACAGATGAATAAGCAATGAGAGACTTAAGGTCTGTTTGGCGTAAACAGATTGATCCGGCCATAATCATACCCCATAAGGCTATAACAAGGAAAGGGTAAGCCATGATGTCTGTAAGGGGATCAAGAATTAAGATAATTCGAATTATCCCATAGCCTCCTAGTTTAAGTAGAACAGCAGCTAAGACCATAGAGCCAGCAACAGGAGCTTCTACATGGGCTTTAGGAAGTCAAAGGTGAACACCATAAAGAGGCGTTTTAATTAAAAAGGCTAGTAAACAGCTTACTCAAAGCAATTTGTGTGCATAAGAATGGTCAAGATGAAGATCTGAGAGAGGTAGTGTAAGTGTAGACAGGGTGCCTGTCAAATTTTGAATATAAAATAGTGCAAGAAGAAGGGGTAAAGAGCCGACAAGTGTATAAAATAAGAAGTAATAACCAGCATCCAGACGTTCTGGTTGGTTACCTCAGCGGGTGATAATAAAAAATGTGGGGATTAAAGTAGCTTCAAATATGATGTAAAATATTAAGAGCTCGGTTGCACTGAATGCTAAAATAAGAAAAAGTTGTAATGAGGCTAAAAGGGAAATATATGTTCGTTGATAATTAAGTGGCTCAGGTGAAATATGGTTCTGGCTTGCTAAAATTATTAAGGGAAGTAGTCAGCAAGTGAGAATAATTAAAGGGGAGGAAACAGGGTCAGAACCTATTGAAGAGTTAAGTATTATTCATCCTGTCTCTTCTGGTGAATAAAAAAATAGTAAGCTTGAAAATGCAATAATGAGGCTTGATATTAGAGGAAGGGATCAAATTTTTTTAGCAGGTGCAAACCAAATTGTTGGAAAAAGTATAATTGTAGGTAAAAGGATTTTTAACATTGCAAGAGATTTAAGGCTTGTAATCGGTCAGAGCCATGTGTACGAACTGTGGCTACTAAGAGGGCTAATCCTGTGCTTGCTTCACAAACAGAGAAGGCCAGTAAAAGGAGGGGGCTAGAAGATGAGCTAAGTGAATCAAGAGTAAGTGTTCATACTGTTAAGCCAATGAAGAGGGAAAGCATTATGCCTTCTAAGCATAATAGGGCTGATAAAAGGTGTGTACGGGTAAAGGCTAATCCGGCTAACCCGATGATAAATGCTGATGTAAAAGTAAATTGGGCCGGGGACACAGGGTTATTGCAGAGTTTAACTGCAGTTTTTTGAGCCGAAATCAAATGTTTTTCTTAAACTAATTACCCACTCAGCTCATTCTAAGCCCCCTTGCAATCATTCATAAATGAGGCCTAGGGTTAAGAGGGCTAGAAGTAAGGATGCTCAAAGAAAGGTTGTTAAAGGGGAGATAAGTTGGTTGCTCCATGGAAGTGGAAGGAGAAGAGCAATCTCTAAGTCAAATAAAAGGAAAAGGATTGCTACCAGGAAAAACCGCATGGAGAAAGGAAGGCGGGCAGAACCGAGGGGGTCAAAACCACATTCGTAGGGGGAGAGCTTTTCAGAATCTGGGGTAATCTGAGGAAGTCAGTAAGTAATTAATGAGAGAAGAAGTGAGAGGAGGATGGCAATAATAATAATAGCTAAAAGAGTATTTATTATCTCTCCTTGGATTTTAACCAAGTCCGGGTGATTGGAAGTCATCAATACTAATTTGTACTAGAGAGATTATGAGCCTCATCAGTAGATAGAGATGTAAAGGAATAGTCAAACTACATCTACAAAATGTCAATATCAGGCAGCTGCTTCGAATCCAAAATGATGTTCTGACGTGAAGTGAAATTGCAATTGACGGATAAGACATACGGCCAGAAAGCTAGATCCAATAATTACGTGTAGGCCATGGAAGCCTGTAGCTACAAAAAAAGTTGAACCGTATACTCCGTCTGCAATGGTAAAAGGGGCTTCGTAATATTCCAGGCCTTGGAGACCTGTAAAGTAAAATCCTAGAAGAATAGTTAAGAATAGTGATTGAATAGCTTGTTGGCGGTTTCCTTCTATGATGCTGTGATGTGCTCATGTTACTGTTACACCTGAAGCTAGTAGTACTGCGGTGTTTAAAAGGGGGACTTCGAAGGGGTCTAATGTAGTAATCCCAGTGGGTGGTCAGCAGCCTCCTAGTTCGGGAGTAGGGGCTAGGCTAGAGTGATAAAATGCTCAGAAGAATCCTAGGAAAAAGAAAACTTCTGAAGAAATGAATAAGATTATTCCGTAACGCAGGCCTTTTTGTACAGGAGGTGTGTGGTGGCCTTGGAAAGTTCCTTCTCGGACGATATCTCGTCATCATTGATACATAGTTAATAGTAAGAGAATTAAGCCTATTACTATAGGTGTAGTTGACTGAAAATGTATTCAAATTGCTGTTCCAGAGGTTAAAAGTAATGCTGCAATAGCACCTGTAAGGGGCCATGGGCTGGGGTCTACTATATGATATGCATGTGCTTGGCGGGTCATTAGACATTTTCTTGCAGGTAAAGTGTCAATAGTAACACAAAGACATAAGCTTGAATTATTGCAACTGCAATTTCTAGAATTGTTATTAGGACAAATAAAATAACAGTGATTATAGCGGTGGGAGGTGAGGAGAATATTAGGGCAAAGGTTGCAGTGGCAATGAGTTGAATAAGCAAGTGGCCTGCTGTCAAATTTGCTGTGAGTCGAACGCCTAAAGCAATTGGTCGGATGAAGAGGCTAATAGTTTCGATGATGATAAGAATAGGAATCAGGGCAGTAGGGGACCCTTCGGGGACAAGATGGGCCAAGGATCGTGTTGTAAAATTTCGCATTCCAAGAATAACAGTAGCTAATCATAGAGGTACTGCAAGGGCTATATTTATTGAAAGCTGTGTTGTGGGTGTAAATGAATAAGGGAGAAGGCCTAGCATATTAATAGTAATTAAGTATACTAGGAGAGATATAAGAAGAAGGGCTCATTTATGACCAGCGGGGCTTAAGGGAAGGAGGATTTGGTGAGTAGCACGATTAATAAATCAACTTTGAATAGCAGAATATGCATTAGTTAATCATTGTGGCGTTAATTGGGGGTATAGGATAAGAGGGACAGATAGGGAGATAATAACTAATGGTAATCCCATTAGGACAGGGCTTTCGAATTGGTCAAAAAGGCTAACGCTTGTTATCATGTTCATGGTTCTGTAATGTAGTCTTTGGCCTGAGGCATAGAAGGTTCTTTAGGATAAATATGTGTTGCAATTTTAGGGGGAAGGAATACTAGAAGATTGATTCAAGCAAAAGTTGAGATTATAAGTCAGGGTGCAGGGTCTAGTTGGGGCATAATCACTAAGGGTGGTTGGGGGGCACCAGTTTTTAGCTTAAAAGGCTAACGCTTAAACCCGTTTTAGCTTCTTAGTGAGGCGTCTTGAAGTATTAATGAGGATCAGTTTTCGAAGTGGTTTAGTGGGATTGACTCAACAACGATAGGTATGAAGCTGTGATTAGCCCCGCAAATTTCTGAGCATTGGCCATAGAATACACCAGGGCGGGATGTAATAAAGGCTGTTTGGTTTAGACGTCCAGGGACGGCATCTATTTTAATGCCTAAGGATGGAACAGCTCATGAGTGAAGAACATCCTCTGCTGTAACTAGTACCCGAATAGGGGATTCTACAGGGATGACTATACGGTGGTCAGTCTCTAAAAGTCGGAATTCACCAGGGTTTAGGTCTTGGGTAGGCACCATATAAGAATCGAAGCTTAAGTCTTCGTAGTCAGTATACTCATAACTTCAGTATCATTGGTGGCCGACGGCTTTGATTGTTAAATGAGGGCTGTTAATTTCATCTATTAAATAAAGAATACGTAATGAGGGGAGAGCAATTAAAATCAGAATAAGGGCAGGGAGCACTGTTCAGATAATTTCTACTTCTTGAGAATCGAGGATATACTTGTTTGTGAGTTTAGTTGAGACTATAGCTACGATAATATATAAAACAAAGGCGCTGATTATAAAAACAACTATTATAGCATGATCGTGAAAGTGGTGCAACTCCTCTATAACAGGGGAGGCTGCGTCTTGAAGTCCTAGTTGGGAAGGGTGGGCCATGATTTAAAGCACATCGGGCTTTAACCGATAATTGTTCCTTGACAAAGAACTGTAATAACAGTTATACTAGTGCTTCTAATAAGAAAGTGGCAGAGTGGCTTTGCGGATGGCTTGAAACCATTTTACGGAGGTTCAAATCCTTCCTTTCTCGGGCACTAAGATTGGGGGTTTAAATGTTGAACTTGAACAAAGGCAGGCTCTTCAAAAGTATGATAAGGAGGAGGGCAGCCATGGAGTCATTCAACATGAACTAAATTAGGTGCTAAGGTAGTAATTTCACGTTTTGCAGCAAAAGCTTCTCAAATAATAAATAAAAATAGAATTACAGCTAACAGAGAAACAAGAGAGCCGATAGACGACACAGTGTTTCAAAGTGTATAAGCATCTGGGTAGTCTGAGTATCGCCGAGGCATACCTGCAAGACCGAGGAAGTGTTGAGGGAAGAAGGTTAGGTTTACCCCTGCAAACATAATACCAAAATGGATTTTAGTTCATGTATCGTGTAGGGTATAGCCTGTAAAAAGGGGGAATCAGTGAACAAAAGCAGCAACAATGGCAAAAACTGCTCCTATAGAAAGAACATAGTGGAAGTGGGCTACTACATAATAGGTATCATGAAGAACAATATCTAATGATGAATTAGCAAGTACAATTCCAGTTAACCCCCCGACTGTAAATAAGAAAATAAAACCAAGAGCTCATAGAAGTGGTGTTTCTCATTTGATTGAGGCTCCGTGTAGAGTTGCTAATCAGCTAAAAACTTTGATTCCTGTAGGAATTGCAATAATCATTGTTGCAGATGTAAAGTAAGCTCGGGTATCTACGTCCATTCCGACAGTAAACATGTGGTGAGCTCAGACAATAAAACCTAGAAGTCCGATAGCCATCATAGCTCAGACTATACCCATGTACCCGAAGGGTTCTTTTTTGCCGGAGTAGAAGGCAACAATATGGGAAATTATTCCAAAACCGGGGAGGATAAGAATGTAAACTTCAGGGTGACCGAAGAATCAGAAAAGGTGTTGGTATAGAATAGGGTCCCCACCACCTGCAGGGTCAAAAAAGGTAGTATTCAGGTTTCGGTCAGTTAAGAGCATAGTAATGCCAGCGGCTAGGACAGGAAGTGATAGTAGAAGAAGGACGGCAGTAATAAGTACTGCTCATACAAATAAAGGCGTTTGGTATTGTGAGATGGCTGGAGGTTTTATGTTAATAATAGTAGTAATAAAATTAATTGCCCCTAGAATAGAAGAAATACCTGCTAAATGGAGTGAAAAAATTGTTAGATCTACAGATGCTCCAGCGTGAGCTAGATTCCCTGATAAAGGAGGATAGACTGTTCAGCCTGTTCCGGCCCCTGCTTCTACACCAGAAGAAGCTAAGAGAAGAAGGAAAGAAGGGGGTAATAATCAGAAGCTCATGTTGTTTATTCGTGGAAATGCCATGTCTGGTGCTCCAATCATTAAAGGAATGAGCCAGTTTCCGAAACCACCAATCATGATGGGTATAACTATAAAGAAAATTATTACGAAAGCATGGGCAGTAACAATTACATTATAGATTTGGTCATCTCCTAAAAGAGAGCCTGGTTGACTTAGTTCAGCTCGGATGAGGAGGCTAAGAGCTGTTCCTACTATTCCGGCTCAAGCACCAAAGACTAAATAAAGGGTGCCGATGTCTTTATGGTTGGTTGAGAAAAATCAACGCGTGATTGCCACAGATAGGGTAGCTGAGTGTTAAGCGGTGGTTTGTAGCCCCATAAACGAAGGTTTAATTCCTTCTCCTGTCAAGCCCTGGGGTGTTACACGCAGGATTGCAAATCCTGAGATGCAGATTAAAAGTCTGCCGGGGCTTTCTCCCGCCTTTCAGGCGGGGCGGGAGAAAGTTAGGCGGATGCTTGTTGGTTAAAGCACTTAGCTGTTAACTAAGATTTTGTAGGATCGAGGCCTGCCCGTCTAGAAAGGCTTTAGCTTAATTAAAGTGTCTGTTTTGCATGCAGGAGATGTGGGTTAATCACCCGCAAGCCTTATAAGAGTTGAAGGGTATTATCCTTCACTTAGGGCTTTGAAGGCCCTTGGTCTAACTGTTAACCTAAACTCTTAGAATACAAGGAGGGAGAGGATAAGAGGGGAAATAGGAAGGAATAAAGCGGAAGCTATAATAGCTCATGCCAGCAGGGCTGAAGATTTCAGTGTAAGGATACGTCATGGGGAAGATGAAGAGAGGGGTTTAGAAATTGTGGTCAGGGTTAAGACTACAACTGTGCGTACATAAAAAAAGAGGGATGGGAGTGAAAAAAAAGCCATTATGCAAGCTAGAAGGGCTAGGTTTTCAGTTAAGAGTATTTTAAGAATAAGTAATTTAGGGGCGAAGCCTAATAGGGGAGGGATCCCTCCAAGGGATATTAATGTGGTTGCCGTACAAAGGGCCAGGATAGGGGCTTTTGATCATTTAATAGATAAGGAGAAGAAGTTAGTCGTGTTGAAGGTTTTAAATGTTAGGAAAGCAGCGGTGGTAATTATGCAATATACTAAAAAGTTAAATAATGCTAAGTTGGGCGATAATTGTATGATTACCATAATTCATCCTGAGTGGGAGATGGATGAGTATGCAAGTATTTTACGTAGTTGTGTCTGGTTAAGGCCGCCCCACCCTCCAATTAGTGCAGATAAAGCTCCAACAACTAGGAAAGGAGTAGGATCTGTTAGTTGAATCTGAGATAATAAAATTAGAGGTGCAATTTTCTGTCAGGTGCATAGGATTAAAGCAGTTGTTATGTTTAGGCCTTGAGTAACTTCAGGGAATCATGCATATATGGGGGCTAGGCCTATTTTTGTTATTAAGGCAATGAGTATGCAGATGGTAGAAAATGAGTCGGTCATAATCAGGGTTTCTCATTGGCCTTGGGATCAGGCGTTTGAAGTAGCCGCAAAAAGAAAAAGGGCGGAAGCGGGGGCTTGTATAAGAAAGTATTTTGTACAGGCTTCTACTGAGCGGGGGAGGTGGCGGGAGGCTATTAATGGGAGAATGGCGATGGTATTAATTTCAAGACCTATTCAGGCCGTTAGTCAGTGAGAGCTAGTAATGGTTAATAAGGTACCAATAAATATACTAGTAAGAGAAATTGTTAAGGCGATAGGTGACACCAGTAAAGGGGGGAGTTTAACCCACATGTTTGGGGTATGGGCCCAAAAGCTTAAATTAGCTGACCTTACTAGGAAGTAGTGTAGAGGAAGCACTAAGAGTTTTGATCTCTTTAGGTTGGGTTCAAATCCCTTCTTTCTAAGGAGTTGGAGGGGCTTTAACCCTCATAATTTACTCTATCAAAGTAATCCTTTAGTTCAGGCACAGCTCCTGATTACTGAGGGGGAAGGCCTGCAAATGATATCAGGAGGGATATATTTCAGATTAATAGTGCGAGGGCAAGTGGAAGGAAGTTTTTTCAAATAAGGTGCATAAGTTGGTCATAACGATATCGAGGGTAAGATGCGCGAACTCAGATAAAAAGGACGGCCAAGAAGCTTGCTTTAGTCATTAAAGAGATTGTTGTTAAAGATGGAAAAAATTGTCAGGTCGTAGAGCCTAAGAATAAAACCGAAGATAAAGTACTTATAAAGAGAATATTAGCATATTCGGCTAGGAAAAATAATGCAAAGAGTCCTCCAGAGTATTCTACGTTAAAGCCTGATACTAACTCAGATTCACCTTCAGTAAGGTCAAAAGGAGTTCGATTTGTTTCCGCAAGAGAGGAAACAAATCATATGGCTGCTAAGGGTCATGAGGGTAGGAGTAATCAGGTTGTTTCTTGGACTACATTAAAGAGTTGTAAGGTAAAGCCCCCTGCAAGAACGATTGTGCTTAGAAGAATAAGGCCTAGGCTAACTTCATATGAAACAGTTTGTGCGACTGCTCGTAGTGCTCCGATTAGAGCATATTTTGAATTTGAGGCTCAACCAGAGCCTAAAATTGAATAGACAGCGAGGCTTGAAATTGCCAGAATTAAGAGAATGTTAAGGTTAATATCGGCTACTGGGGAGGGTATAGGGATAAGTGCTCAAAGGGTTAATGCTAGTGTAAAAGCAAGTATCGGGGTTAGTGTAAATAAAATGGGGGAGGATGTAGATGGTAGGCTTGGTTCTTTAATAAAGAGTTTTAGGCCATCAGCGAAGGGCTGAAGAAGGCCTGTTGGCCCTACTACATTAGGTCCTTTACGGGCTTGTATGTGGCCTAAAATTTTACGTTCAACAAGCGTTAATAAAGCTACGGCCAAGAGAAGGGGGACCACGAGAATGAGAGGTTGAATTACATATAGAAGAAGGGCAGATGTCAAAGTTAAGGGGGGGATATGAACCCCCGTAAAAAGGGCTTAGGTCTTTTGCATTACCGGGCTCTGCCACCTTAACTTCCTAGTCTAGGGGTGTGTGAAATTACTTTTATCTAATTAAGTTGGGTTCATTAGGTAAGTATAAGGCTTGAAGGTATCATAGGCCTTTTCTTTTCGATCCTTTCGTACTAGAAAAGAATTAATCATAGATAGAAGCTGACCTGGATTACTCCGGTCTGAACTCAGATCACGTAGGACTTTAATTGTTGAACAAACAAACCCTTAATAGCGGTTGCACCATTAGGATGTCCTGATCCAACATCGAGGTCGTAAACCCTTTCGTCGATAGGGACTCTAGGAAAGGATAGCGCTGTTATCCCTGGGGTAACTGGTTTCGTTGATCGGCTAAGCCGGATCATCTTAGGTCAAATGTTTTGTAACTTTGAGTTGCCACTCTAAGTTCGGAGGATGAAGTCCTCATTCCTCATGGGGGTTAAATTTTTCCCCGCGGTCGCCCCAACCGAAGACAGTTCAAAATAAGTTCTTATTGTTTATTCTTTTCATGTAAGTTCGCTTAACAAAGTTTATTTTTTGTCTAAAGCTCCACAGGGTCTTCTCGTCTTATGGTTTTATCCCCGCTTCTGCACGGGGAAATCAATTTCATTGACTGGAGAAAGGAGACAGTTAAGCCCTCGTTGTGCCATTCATACAGGTCCCTATTTAAAGGACAAGTGATTGCGCTACCTTTGCACGGTTAGGATACCGCGGCCGTTAAATTAAAAATCACGGGGCAGGCGGGACCTCCTATTATTAGTATTCAGGAGGCGATGTTTTTGGTAAACAGGCGAGGCTTGATAAAGTTTGCCGAGTTCCTTCTTTCTCTTTTAGTCTTTCCTTATAGTCATTCTAGTGTAAGGTTAACGGTGCAGGGTGATTATTTTTCTTGTTTTTTATTAATAAATCATTACCCTCTTTTTGGGGCCGAATAATTTTCAGTAGTAAGTCTAATCTGATTTACACTTATGGCAGGAGAGATTCAGTTCTCTTATTACTCATTCTAGCAGAAATGCCTTTATGGGGACATAAGGCAGCTTGATAATATTAAGGGGAATAAGTGAGTATATTGGAATTATAGGTTGAATTAATACTTAAGCTTTAACGCTTTTTTTATAGATGGCTGCTTTCAAGCCCACGAGTGTATTTAACCTAAAATGTATTATAAGCTTTATCCATCTAATAAAGTTGTTTCTTTTGTTTAAAGGGCTGGACCCCTTTAAACTAACTCTTTAGACTTCTCTTAACGGATGAAAATTATTAGGTGTTTAGAGAAGTTTAAAAGCTGAACTTCTATTCATTTCTCAAGCAACCAGCTATCACCAGGTTCGGTAGGTTTATCACCTCTACCCAAAGCTCTCCCCACTCTCTTGCCACAGAGACGGGTAGGTCCTACGAATGTAGACTGTCTTGGGGTAGCTCCCCTGGTTTCGGGGTATTAAACTAAAATTCTTTTTGCTTAATTCTGACTAGCTAAACCATGATGCAAAAGGTACAAGATTTAATCTTTGCTTTTATGTGCTTTACTGATTTGTTTCATTTCTTTTTCAGCTTTCCCTTGCGGTACTTTATTATAGCTTCATTTCTTGTTTTTATCGCCTATACTCAAAGGGTAAAATGTTTTGATTTAATATTTTATGTTATTCTAAGATATTTATAATTAATTGTTACTTTAATGTGAGAGCTAGCTAGTGGGCTCAGGATGCTCCGATTTGCACGGAGGGCTTTTCGGTGTAAGGGAAATGCTTTACTAACTTAGCTACACTCTGATTTTTTCCAAGTGCACCTTCCGGTACACTTACCATGTTACGACTTATCTCCTCTGGTCCCTTTTATTGTTTTAGTAAATTAATTGTGTTTGGTTAGAGGAGAGTGACGGGCGGTGTGTGCGCGCTTAAGGGCCAGCTTCAATAGAACTCTCTATTTTCTATTTACTACTAAATCCTCCTTCATAGTGTATATTTCAACACACATTCCGTATGTCCTAGTATAGGAAATGTAGCCCATTTCTTGCCCTTTCATATGCTACACCTCGACCTGACGTTTTAAGGTATTTCTGATTATGCTTACTTTAAGACCTTCACAGGGTGAGCTGACGACGGCGGTATATAGACGGGTTGGGCAAGAAAGGGTGAGGTTTAACGAGGGGTATCGGTTCTAGAACAGGCTCCTCTAGGGGGTTATTAAGCACCGCCAAGTCCTTTGGGTTTTAAGCTTATGCTCGTAATACCCTGGCGTATACTTTTGTGAATAAGTATAAAAGTTTAGGGCTAAGCATAGTGGGGTATCTAATCCCAGTTTGTGCCATAGCTTTCGTGGGTTCAATTGTTTAAAGTCACTTTCGTAGTAGGACCTCTTTCCTCCAAATACGTACAACAGTTAGGGAGGAGTTTGACTTTAATAAGTTGTTATTTTAACCACCCTTTACGCCGAAGAGTTGTCAGCTTGGGCCTCTCGTATAACCGCGGTGGCTGGCACGAGTTTTACCGGCCCTTTAAGCTCTAATTAAGTCAAGTTTTCACTTATTGCTTAATATTTATCACTGCTGCGAGCCCTTGGGGGTGTGGTTAAACAAGGCGTCATGGGCTGCTTCGTAGAGCGTGCCTGATACCCGCTCCTTTTCTCCTATTCAGGAGTATTAGGGCATTCTCACAGGGATGCGGAGACTTGCATGTGTAAATTAAGCTAAAGTTGACAACAAGGTCAGGACCAAGCCTTTGTGCCTATGAGGCCTCTCTAGGGCCTATCTTAACATTTTCAGTGTTATGCTTTAGTTAAGCTACATTTGC